TTCAGGTAAAATAAGAACAGCCCCCACATTCAAAGATCCCCGTTTCCCATTAGAAAGAACCTGTTTCAGTTGGATATCATAGGGAATTCTAACAACTGCTTCAAATACAGTATCCGGAAGTACCGCTTGTGGAACCTCAATATCCACGGGCTTATTGGCTAAATGACAATTGGCGCATACAATACGCCCAGTAGCTTCTCGTGGATTCTCATAACCCTGTTGTGCAAAAATGGGATATGCGTGTGAAATAGATGTCCAAGTTATTACATATATAAATATAATGACCGATACGAAAATGGATCGAGTCATCTGTTCCTTTATCCAAGAAAAGATATTTCTATTTTGCATGGTCCAATCATTGATCCCGAAAATTTCTACAATAAATTGGGTAGGTTGCTAGTAGAGTTCCCTATCCACGATTCTGCTATTTTACTGGGATCCAGGAGTCATTTCCCGGATCGGTAGAAACTGAAAAAATAAGTAACATTTTGAATGGTTTGTTTATGTACGAAGTAAAAAAAACATTATGATTAGATTTATATCAGTAGATCATTTTTAGTCATTCATTGAATGATAAATGACTACAAGTGACGGAGATACACGATTTAAATAACGGAAGATCCAATATTTTAAAATTGTATCTAGAATGACTGGAAAGGTGGAAACAAGACCAGATATAATTTGATTATTATGATAAAATCCAAAATCCTTGTAGACAGAACCAATCATTAGTTCCCAACCATGAGGCGAGTGGAATCCAATACATAAATCCGTTAATAAAAGAATAGAAAAAGCTTTTATTGTGTCGCTTAAGTTATAGATAAATTTCCGAACCCAAGAATTAATAATACCAAGTTCTTCATTACCCAGAATAGAATAACCACTTAGAATAGCGAAGCTTATTATATTTGTCGAAAAATGTAAAATGGTATGGATATGATCCTCATTGTACATTTTGACCAATTGGATCGTTTCTTTGTGTATTCCTATATGAAGCTTTTGTATATGTGTATCGGGGTACTCCTTTATCATTTCGTCCAAAAGGAAGAGTTCTTCTAATTCTATGAATTTTTCCAGAACGTTCTTTTCTTGAATATCATTCAAAAAAACTTCGGATTGCCCAGCATTCCACCAATTAGTAACCAAAGATTCCATACTTTTATTAAATGAGAAAGAAATCCACCAGGGCAAAAAAACTATAGATGTAAGATATAGAAGGGGGTTGAATGCTTTCTTTTTTGGCATTTTGAATCTGTGAATTGTTAATGAAACCACCTCATTCCTCGATTCTATCCAATCTGATATTTCCATGAAACATGAGTTCTATAACAAACAGGGTATTGAATCCACAGACCCCCTTTATTTTATTTAATTTAATTAAAGGGCTAATCCTTAGATCTGGAAACAATATTTTTTTTATTATGTCTTCATTCGAAGCAATTGTATCCTTTCGCTGAATGCCCTAACGAGACACTTCAAGTCAAGAAATGCATATTTTTCGAATTTCGAGACAAAACAAAAACAGAATTGAATTACAAGATATGATCCATCTATATCTAACATATCAATTAAAAAATATTGGACCCCAAAAATATGAAGTATATATATAGTCTTAGTTTTTCGGATATATATGATGAATCCATACTTAGTATACTTGTTACGAGTATGAAAAAATGGAGTTGATTTCCATATACAATCCATCAAAAACTTTTGGTGGAAAAAACGCTTTGTTTTCTGTTTTCTGGTTGTTTCACACGCGTCTGCTTTTGCTCGAATGAGCGACCGGAAAAAACAAAACAGAACTCAATGCTGCGAAAGCATTCATTCTTCAATTCATTTCAAAATACTTCAATTGGTACGCGCAAAAAATAGGCCAATTCCGCAGCCTTTTGTTCAATTTCTCGTGGAGTCAAATTCTCATCAGTACGAGTCAAAGGAATGGCACCCTGGCCTCTGATTTCCATATAAAGTACACGCCGGGAATAAATACCTTCTTTAACCTCTATTCTAATCGACTGAATATCTCTCATAAGGAATCGAAGAAAGATTCGACGATTTCTTCCAGGGAATCCCCAACGAAAAATACACACTATTCCTTTTTTTCTATCGAATCTATCATAACCACTACCCACATTCCACGAAATTGTGCACCACAAATAGGAGCTAATGAACATACCCGCGATCCCATAGAAAGACATCACGATCCCTTGTGGGAAAAAAAGGATTTGCTGAGAAGGAAATAAGGATATCAGATTCCTACCAAGGTAACTAGAAGTTCCAACCAATAAGAATCCCAGTGAACCTAAAAAAAGGATACAGGCCCAACATAAATTACTTGTTTTTCGAGACCCCATTATAAGTTCTATCCATATATGTTCTGATCGCCAGTTCATACTAGATCCAGTTGTTTAATTTTATTGAAATTTAGAGAATAACCAAAATTTGACTTTCTTTTTTTGTTCCTGAAGCAACTCTTATCAACTAGCACTCTTATTATGATGTGAACCATTAGGAGTAATTCATCGAATCGCTTAGATATAAAAAAGGATCCCCCTCATATAATCCCACTATAGATATCTACATACATAGAGATATTTTTACTTTCCATTTCATACATCTGCGGACCCCCTTTTGAATATATAATCTATTTATCCCCATATATCATCCCATGATGTTTCCACGCGCATAATAGCTCTTTCATTTGTGTTCGGAAGAATCCACATGTTGTATCCTATGTCCACTAAATAGATAGATAAATTTAAATAGATATAGATATCTGTATTATGACCCAAGCCCGAGTCTTGAAAAAAAATGAACGAGATTGGGTCCCGTCGAATCTAGATAATCTTGTTTTTTTGAACATGAAGAGATAGGGAAGCCATTGCAATTGCTGGAAATACTAGACCCACTAAAGGCACAAAAAAAGAGGGTAAGTTGAAAGTTGTCATAGAATGGATACCTCGATTTAATATTTTGTACCTGTTATAAAGATATCTTATGATAAGTATATCTATTATCAGTATATAATAATAGGTACAAGAAACGTAGAACTAAATAAGTGTACCTATTCACTTTTATATAATATATATTTATTATTATTGTTCTCTTATACTTATTCTTCTAATAAATACCAAAAAAGGTTCTTACTTGGAGAATAATTATATCTATAATAAATACGTAATGTAATAAAATAACATGAATTTTTCCTAATTTAGGAGAAAAATGAACTCTTTTATCCTATTGATAGAGCCTTCCCGATTACTAATCATGCATTATATAGGTAGAAATAAAATGGATCTGTAGCAAATAAGAAAAGTGATTATCAACAACTTATGATCCGTTATACAATTGTATTTTATAACCTCAAGTAAGACTCCGTGCTTATTATTTTTGATTTTCACGTTGATTACCATAAACTAAATAAAATTGAAACTAAATACTTGTAAACTTCAAATAAAAAAAACAGAATTAAATGATCTACTTGATTCAATTTTGATTCAAAGGACAGAAACCGTGAAGCTGAAATAACTCACTCAGAACACCCTTTAAAGGATTACGTGGTACGATTGGGTCGAATAAGCCCTTATGGAATAAATACTCAGCTTCTTGTGACCCATCAGGTACTGTCTTATTCAATGTTTGTTCAATTACTCTTTTACCTGCAAATGCAATGTAAGCATTAGGTTCGGCAATAATGATATCTCCTAACATACCAAAACTGGCAGTCACCCCACCGGTTGTAGGAGATGTAAGGATTGATACGTAGAATAACTTTTTATTTGATTGATAATCATATAAAGCTGAAGATATTTTAGCCATTTGCATCAAGCTCAAACTTCCTTCTTGCATCCGGGCTCCCCCCGAAGCACACACTATAATAAGGGGTAGAGATCTATTAGTAGCATATTCGATCAAACGGGTGATTTTCTCGCCTACTACGGATCCCATACTGCCCCCCATAAACTGAAAATCCATAATCCCAATTGCGATGGAAATACCGTTTAATTGACCTATGCCTGTTTGAACAGCCTCAGTTAACCCTGTCTTTTTTTGATAAGAATCAATACGATCTTTATAAGGCTCCTGCTCCGAATGAAATTCAATGGGGTCCACCGAAACCATGTCCTCATCCATAGCATCCCAAGTGCCTGGATCAATCAAAAGTTCGATTCTTTCTGAACTACTCATTTTCAAATGATATCCACATTGTTCACAAATATTCCGTTTTAACCTAAAAAATTTCTTATAATTTAATCCATAACAATTTTCGCATTGAACCCACAAATTCCTGTATTTTTTACTTATATCGAGATCACTTCCACTTGCGCTAGTTTGTATACTGATGAAACTATCACTGTCAATACTATTTACGCTTTCACTACAAATGTAACTATAAATGTAATTCTTACTGTAATTGTCACTACCGCTTGAAATGTAACTATCAATATGGATTTCAGAACGAAGATAACTCTCAATGCAACTAGTAATGTGATTATTCCAACTATATTGAGTATCATACATGTAACGATTGTAGTAGTGATTGTCACTCTTAGGTCCATCATTCGGATAACTATAATTTAGGCAACTAGAAAAAAAACCGCCCAATTCACTCAAAAAAGAACGATCGTCTTCAACCTCAAAAAGAAAATTTTCAATATCCAAATATATGGAATAATTTTCACCATTAATATCCTTAACTAAAAAAGTGTCATCACAGATCAAACTCCGAATGTTGCTGACACCAAATAAAGGATCAATATTATTAGAGCTGTCACTATCAATCCAACCATGAATCATGTTATTTATAACAGGGTCTTCACCCCCATTTGTATTTCCAACGGGTCGAATACCCTCTAGTGATTTACTTAACCCGCACCCGTGTTCTAACTCCTCCTTAAACAACATCGAATTGAACCGCCATTTTTCCATAGAGCCTTCCCGCCCTCCTATTTGAATGAAAATACAATAATAGTCATTCGATGAATAATCATTTGAATATT